GGCCTAATTCCTATTACTTTAGCGGGATTATTCGTGACTGCGTATTTACAATACAGGCGTGGGGATCAGTTGGATCTTTGATTGAGTAATATTTCTCTTTTTATTGACCTCCTCCAGACCAGAGAGGAGGTCAAATTGGAGTTGCAATTCGACTTTGTTTTGTTAAGTTATTTTACTTTGCTTCGACATAAGATAGATGGAATCACGCTCTGTAGGATTTGAACCTACGACATCGGGTTTTGGAGACCCGCGTTCTACCGAACTGAACTAAGAGCGCTCGCTTTTATTCAAAAGGAAAACCCTTTTCTACTCCTAACGTGTCTCACGTACGTATAGTATCCACAAATTCAAGTTATACCCACTTGAATCGATTTCCTCGCAACTGCCCATAAAGAAGAAAGAGATAATAGGTAGGGATGACAGGATTTGAACCTGTGACATTTTGTACCCAAAACAAACGCGCTACCAAGCTGCGCTACATCCCTTTTCCAAATTGTTGTACAATGGCATTGTATACAATTCCTGTCTTTTTTTCCACATCGTAATTTGCTTTTCTTTCTCCATTTATATAGAACCCTCTTGTTATTTCTTCTTTTTGGTCTCATATAATCAAGTCAAGGAATGGTATACATCTAAAATCCAATCTACTTTCACCTATAAAAGAAAGATTACTACTCCTTTTCCTTGGTAATGTATAGGAAGAAGGGGTCATCTTTTTCTAGGGATAGGAAAATCTCGTCTATATGGCTCATTCTATGTATATAGAATATAGATTTTGTTTTTTTAGTTAGGAATTTCGCCTAAACAAAAGAAATACAAAAGATCTTGGGCAAGAGTATCTGATCATATATGTATTCCAATAAGGAAGGAGGATTTTCAATGCGGGATATAAAAACATATCTCTCTGTAGCACCCGTGCTAAGTACTCTATGGTTTGGGGCTTTAGCAGGTTTATTGATAGAAATTAATCGTTTATTCCCAGATGCTTTGTCATTCCCCTTTTTTTCATTCTAGTTATTGCTATGCGAGGAATTCTTCGTGACATGACGAAAATTTTCCCTTTTTCAATCTTTTTTTTAGTATAGAAAAGAAAAAGAAAGAAAAGATGGATTGGGTTGAACCTCAGAGTCATGAAAAATTCGGTAAATCCCATTTTGGAAAACAGAAATTCAATTAAAAGCGGTATCCAAGCTAAGTCAGGTCTCAGAAATCAGAGAGGCTGTGGGCTGGCTACTTAAATGAAAGGATTTCGAAGCAAAATCCTTGCTAATTTGACAAGGATTGTATTCTTTAATTATTTTTCTATTTTTTATTACTTAATTTAAGAATTTCAAAAATTTTTTATTCTAATGGATTTTATTCTTCTTCTTCGGATTCAAAATAGAAGGATAAAAGAATATGTAGAAGAATTAAGTTAAGTAAATTCAAAAAAGAAAGGAGGTTCATGGCCAAGGGGAAAGATGTTCGAATCAGAGTTATTTTGGAATGTATCAGTTGTGTTCGAAAGGGTATCAATAAGGAATCGACGGGGATTTCTAGATATAGTACTCAAAAGAATCGCCACAATACACCCGGACAATTAGAATTAAAAAAATTTTGTCGTTATTGTCGCAAGCATACGACTCATGACGAAATAAAAAAATAGGAGCATCGTGTGTTCGATCTTTCCAAAGAACAGATTTAATCTAATATATAGAACATATATAGAATACAAAATATAAATCAACTCATTTGATTTCAGATAGATATTATTTGATATGTATAGGAGGTAGTCATATATCATATACTATATATGAATATGAATCAAATAATATATTAACCAAAGAAAGACTACTTCTTCTGGATCCAAAATTAATAAAATAAAGAAATCTAGTTTTTTTTTTCAAAATTTTAAATAAAAAATAAATCATGTATACATCTAAACAACCTTTTCATAAATCCAAGCAAAATTTTCATAAATCCAAGCAAATTTTTCGTAAATCCAAACAACCTTTTCGTAAATCCAAACAACCTTTTCGTAGGCGTCCTCGGATTGGCCCGGGGGATCGAATTGATTATAGAAACATGAGTTTAATTAATCAATTTATTAGTGAACAAGGAAAAATATTATCGAGACGAATAAATAGATTAACCTTGAAACAACAACGATTAATTACTCTTGCTATAAAACAGGCTCGTATTTTATCTTTCTTACCATTTCGTAACTATGAGAATGAGAAGCTATTTCAAGCCCAGTCAATTTCAATAATTACTGGCTCTAGACCCAGAAAAAATAGACATATTCCTCAATTAACGCAAAAGTTCAATTCCAATCGAAACTTAAGAAACTCCAACCAGAATTTAAGAAACAACAATCGGAACTTAAGCTCCGATTGTTGATGTTTTATTCGAAAGGGCCAGACCTATATATAAAGAAAGTAATCCAGTTTTGATTCTTGTGTTTGTTATAAGAAAGAAAAATGGGGAAGAAGAAATAGTTTTTTTATTTATTGCAACATGCTTGTTGATTCCTACCACTTAATCTTAATTTATTGTATCTTCCCGGAGTTCCCTCTCCGGGAATTCGGTTTTAATTATTCCTGTATATTACTTTTTTATCCATTTAATTGATGATTTTTATTTTATTGGAAATTGTGTAAAGATTGTTTGGATTTGATACAGCTACTTGTGCGAGCATTTTACGATTAAGAATCAATTCCTTCTTGTACAGATTGTGTATTAATTTACTATAACTATTGAATACTTTATATATCCGTGTTGCTGCGTTTATCCGAGTGATCCACAAACGACGAAAATCCCTTTTTTGCCTGCCTCTATCTCGATGAGAGGAAACAAAAGCTCTTCTTACTTGTTGAGTAATCATTCGATTAAGTCTTAAATGAGCCCCTCTAAAGTTTGAGGCAAATGAACGCATTTTTGTTCGTCGTCTCCGAGCTATATATCCTCGCGGAACTCTGGTCATTGAATCAAATTAACCTTAATGAATAACTAATGATTTCTCTTCTTTTAGCCATCCTTTTTCCCATTAATAACAAAACGAATTATTCCGATATATAAAATATTAATTCCAATGGCTTTTGCTACTGTAACCTTCCCAACCACAATTTTTTATTCTATTCCCTTCAGTTACTTCACACAGAAATAAAAAATTCTAACGATACTCAAAAAAATAGTGGGTTCCATCGTTTCTATGGTTCCTTTTTAAACGGTCAGGCCCTCTCTATACACCGGAGCCTTTTCTTTCATTTCATCAAAAGGTATTGTGAACTTGTATAGTTCACATTCTTTGGCTCTACCTATCCATTATAGAGTAAATAGCTCTTTTCACAATAAGAGTTATCCATACAGTGACGGCATTTAATTATGAAAGTAGGCTAAGTCGCTGACCCTGTTAGTCCGTTTTTTTAAGATAAAGGGGCATAAGCCTTTTTCTTTTTATTACTATTTCCTCCGCTTAATGGATAACCATTTTCTACCAATGGGGGAATTGCTTCTTATTTCCAATTTAGATGATTGGATTTGCACCAAAGGAAACCATAAATTTCATATTACCATAGAAATCTAGGATAGAGAAGCTCTATCCTATTCATTGGTACCGATCATGGATACTTCCAAAATTGTCTTATTTGTTTGAACTCATGATCTGAACGAGTCGCACATACACCCTAGCACATGTTCCTCGACGCTGAGGACATCCCTTAAGCGCGGCCGATTTTCTAGCATTTCGTATTGGCTGTCTTGCGTTTCTAATAAGTTGTTTAACGGTTGGCATGTCGTATGTATATAGAAAAAAGGATTGGTTTAGATCGATCTTAACCTGATGATTGATCATCATGAAGTATTTCTATTTTCCATTAATATGAAATCGCGGAAAACCTGAATTTAGAAATTTACAAGAAATCCGGCCGCTACCAATCCTTAAACATTTCCGGAAACCACACCGGATCAGTATCGCAGTGCTCGTCAATCATTTCATCCCCTACAATATCGACAAGTCCATAAGCTTTGGCTTCGTCTGCTGACATAAAAACATCCCTTTCCATGTCTTCGGATACAACCCAAAAAGGCTTACCTGTTCTTAGTGCATAAACCCTTGTGATCATTTCGCGAACTTTGTGTAACTCTTCCACTTCTAATAAAAATTCTGGTGTCCTTGCCCGATAATAAGCACTAGCTGGTTGGTGAAGCATAATCCTCGCGTGAGGGAATGCTATACGCTTGGTGGGTTCTCCCCCAAGCAGAATGAAGGATGCCATGGACGCAGCTATTCCGAGGCATATTGTATATATATCTGGTGTCACCGTTTGCATCGTATCAAAAATCGCCATTCCTGAGATTAACCACCCACCTGGGGAGTTTATAAACAAAAAAATATCGCTAATTCCATCTTCTATACTGAGATATACCATGAGACCCGTAATATGATTTGTGATCTCGCAACGAATCTCTTGACCTAAAAAAAGTGTCCTTTCTCGATACATAACATTGTATAAGTCAACCCAAGTCGCTTCTTCATCTCCGGGAATCCGGTAAGGTACTTTTGGAACACCAATGGGCATATTAGATTAATATTATTAAATTTAAGTAAGAAAACTACACTTTAATATGGAAACATAAGAATGGAGGAGAAAGAAACAATCCGCAGTTTATTGTCTTATTTTTTTTTCTTATTCTATATGAATACTATAGATTCTATTAATACGTAGATTGAAATAATACATAGATTGAAAGGTTATACCTATAAAGAGGATAAGACAGATTGAATAAAGAAAAAGGAATCGGTGATTGGAATGATAAACAAAGAGGGATAGGATCCATTCTTCGTTTTTTCCAAATAGGCTAAGCTACCCATTGCATATTGGCACTTATCGAGTATAGAATAGATCTGCTTCTCTTTCTTCTTACGAACAGAATTGGCTTCTTATTTTTTTTTTTTTTTAATAGAATGAAATAAATATTCATGCTTTCTGACACAGAATCCCCTAGAGGGATTAGGTACATAGGATATGGATAGTCTTTTCCAATGCGATAAAATAAAGCGACATCGTGTCTATTTTTCTTTGCTAAAGGGGTATTTTTATGGGTTTGCCTTGGTATCGTGTTCATACTGTTGTATTGAATGACCCGGGTCGATTGCTTTCGGTGCATATAATGCACACAGCTCTAGTTTCTGGTTGGGCCGGCTCGATGGCTTTATACGAATTAGCGGTTTTTGATCCCTCTGATCCTGTTCTGGATCCAATGTGGAGACAAGGTATGTTCGTCATTCCCTTCATGACTCGTTTAGGAATAACCAATTCGTGGGGTGGTTGGAGTATTTCAGGAGGAACTGTAACGAATCCGGGTATTTGGAGTTATGAAGGTGTGGCAGGTGCACATATTGTGTTTTCTGGCTTGTGTTTCTTGGCAGCTATCTGGCATTGGGTATATTGGGACCTAGAAATATTCTGTGATGAGCGGACGGGAAAACCCTCTTTGGATTTGCCCAAGATCTTTGGAATTCATTTATTTCTTGCAGGGGTGGCTTGCTTTGGCTTTGGCGCATTTCATGTAACGGGTTTGTATGGTCCTGGGATATGGGTGTCCGATCCTTATGGACTAACTGGAAAAGTACAAGCTGTAAATCCAGCGTGGGGTGTAGAAGGTTTTGATCCTTTTGTTCCGGGGGGAATAGCTTCTCATCATATTGCTGCGGGTACCTTGGGTATATTAGCGGGCCTATTCCATCTTAGTGTTCGCCCGCCTCAACGTTTATACAAAGGATTACGTATGGGCAATATTGAAACTGTACTTTCCAGTAGTATCGCTGCTGTTTTTTTTGCGGCTTTCGTAGTTGCTGGAACTATGTGGTATGGGTCAGCAACTACCCCAATCGAATTATTTGGGCCTACTCGTTATCAGTGGGATCAGGGATACTTTCAGCAAGAAATATATCGAAGAGTTAGCGATGGATTAGCCGAAAACCTTAGTTTATCAGAAGCTTGGTCTAAAATTCCCGAAAAATTAGCCTTTTATGATTATATTGGTAATAATCCGGCAAAAGGGGGATTATTCAGAGCAGGTTCAATGGACAATGGGGATGGAATAGCTGTTGGATGGTTAGGACATCCCGTCTTTAGAGATAAAGAAGGACGCGAGCTTTTTGTACGCCGTATGCCTACTTTTTTTGAAACATTTCCGGTGGTTTTGGTAGATGAAGAGGGAATTGTGAGAGCGGACGTTCCTTTTAGAAGAGCAGAATCCAAATATAGTGTTGAACAAGTAGGCGTAACAGTAGAGTTCTATGGTGGCGAACTTAATGGAGTAAGTTATTCTGACCCTGCTACTGTAAAAAAATATGCGAGACGTTCCCAATTAGGGGAAATTTTTGAATTAGATCGGGCTACTTTGAAATCGGATGGTGTTTTTCGCAGCAGTCCAAGGGGCTGGTTCACTTTTGGTCATGCTACCTTTGCTTTGCTCTTCTTTTTCGGACACATTTGGCATGGTGCTAGAACCTTGTTCCGAGATGTTTTTGCTGGTATTGATCCAGACTTGGATGCTCAAGTGGAATTTGGAACATTCCAAAAAGTTGGAGATCCAACTACAAGGAGACAGGCAGTCTGATACCACATTGCTATGGTATCTCTCATCTCTCTTTTTTGATTTGACATGGGAAACATCTCCCATCCTTTCTTTTTTTCTTTTTTTTTTTTTACTCTTTTTTTTCTTTATACGGGAAATGATCCCAAATGACAAATGAATAGGTGTGGAAGTTATAATTGTAAATAAACCACGATCGAATCTATGGAAGCATTGGTTTATACGTTCCTTTTAGTTTCGACTTTAGGGATAATTTTTTTCGCTATCTTCTTCCGAGAACCGCCTAAGGTTCCGACTAAAAAAATGAAATAATTTCATTGAAGTAAGAAGTCTCCCCATCTGGGAGACTTCTTACTTCAATTAGTCCCCGTGTTCTTCGAATGGATCTCTTAATTGTTGAGAGGGTTGCCCAAACGCGGTATATAAGGCATACCCAGTAAAGCTTACAAGTAAACCAGATATGGAGATGGCGACTAAAGTTGCTGTTTCCATTTTTATAGAATTTCAAGATTACAATGGATCTACGAAAAGATCGTGTATTTACAACTACAACGGAATAGTATACAAAGTCAACACTGATGATTAAATAGAATTTATGGCTACACAAACCGTTGAAGATAGTTCTAGACCTGGGCCAAGACGAACTCGCGCAGGTACTTTATTGAAACCCTTGAATTCGGAATATGGGAAAGTAGCTCCGGGTTGGGGGACTACCCCTTTTATGGGGGTCGCAATGGCTTTATTCGCGATATTCCTATCTATCATTTTAGAAATTTATAATTCTTCTGTTTTACTGGACGGAATTTTAATGAATTAGGTTTCTACTAACTAAAACTACCAAGTCATAGTTTTTCTATCCAAAAAAACCTTTCTACTTTAAGCTCTACATTTATAGACATTTTGGTAGTTCGACCGTGGAATTTTTTGTTTCGGTATCTCTGGAATATGAGTGTGTGACTTGTTAGAATTGATCCTATTGATAATACATAGAAAGGGCCTGTTCTCTCTATCAAAATGATTCTAATTCGTCGGATATTATTTATTCTAGTATCTGGAACACGAAATAGATAGAGTGGATCAAGAAAAAAAAATGGAACTATGATTCATACTCACTATTCAGACCTCGTAACCAGACTGAAAAAAATTCAAGTGGTTTTTAATAAAAAAAGAAATTTTCTTCCTTCCAAATTTGTTTCCCCAAAAGAAAACTTTTTTCTCTCGATTTTGTCGAGTTATTACACCGATTCAATAAATGATTATCAAGCGGTTCTTATTCGAAGAATCCTTGCCTTTTGTTTAGCTTGAGAATCAATCATCGTGGCTCTAGTGTGAATCTAAGGTTTTATTTAATTGAACTGATTCATAGGATCGCAACAAGATAATTTCTATCAGAAAACTACTAGAATTTTTGCTTTATTTATTTACTAGTAAAACAAGAGTAAATCTGCATTACGCAAAAAAAAAAGAAATACAAAATAGGGAAGAGAAAAGTCAAGAGGCCTCTAATGACCAACATAAGGCAAAAAAAGAAAGACACATGAGCCAACTTGAGATTTTTTGGCATTATCATCGCAAAGAATAAATTCTGGATTTTTCGTATTTCATATCTTCAAGGCAAATCGACCCAATCCAGTGGCTGATGAAGTTTTGAACCCCTTTTTTTTAATATCCGTTGAAAATTTGTGTGTTTCTGCTTGAGCCGTATGAGATGAAATTTTCATATACGGTTCTCGGAGGGGGACTCGGGTTAGTTACCTATCTCAATAAAGTATATGATTGGTTTGAGGAACGTCTTGAGATTCAGGCAATTGCGGATGATATAACTAGTAAATATGTTCCTCCTCATGTCAACATATTTTATTGCTTAGGGGGAATTACACTTACTTGTTTTCTAGTACAAGTCGCTACCGGTTTTGCTATGACTTTTTACTACCGCCCAACCGTTACAGAGGCTTTTTCCTCGGTTCAATACATAATGACCGAGGCCAACTTTGGTTGGTTAATCCGATCAGTTCATCGATGGTCAGCAAGTATGATGGTTCTAATGATGATCCTGCACGTATTTCGTGTGTATCTCACAGGTGGATTTAAAAAACCCCGCGAATTAACTTGGGTCACAGGTGTGGTTTTGGCTGTATTGACTGCATCATTTGGTGTAACTGGTTATTCTTTGCCTTGGGATCAAATTGGTTATTGGGCAGTCAAAATTGTGACAGGTGTACCTGAAGCGATTCCGGTAATAGGATCGCCTTTAGTGGAGTTATTGCGTGGAAGTGCTAGTGTGGGCCAATCCACTTTGACTCGTTTTTATAGTTTACATACTTTTGTACTGCCTCTGCTTACTGCTGTATTTATGTTAATGCATTTTCCAATGATACGTAAGCAAGGTATTTCAGGTCCTTTATAGGGAAGGTATACCATAAAGAAAAAGAATTCTAACTCTCATATATCATATTGGGTAGGTTGTGGTATTTCATTGCTACAAACATGGGTTATTGTAAAATAAGACATGTCATTTGGATACTTTTCTTCAACTCCGAAGTATTTTGATACAAATAGTTGAAGTTCATTTTACCAAAGAAAATAAGGCGGATTATGGGAGTGTGTGACTTGAATTATTGATTTGGCCATGCAGATAAAGAATTGGATCTGCCACATTAGAATTCACAACCAAAGGTGTCTCCGTATCCAATCAACACGTAAGTCCCCTATCTAGGAAGGATAGGCTGGTTCACTTGAGGAGAATATTTTCTATGATCATACCCCAACCATGTCATCCATGAGCAGGCTCCGTAAGATCCCATAGAGTAGAAATGGAATAAGTCATGTTACATGATCTAATTCTCTATTTATTATACTTACTTTTTTATTATAGTATGGAAATGCATTCATTTTCTTTGCATCGATTGCGATCCGCAATACTATCGGAGTAAAAGAAGGTATCTAAGGAAGAACATAGGCTATACTTTTTTATTAGTAACAAGTAAATACTTTGTTTAGACGTAAGAAACTTGCGATATTGAGGGGATAAACACCAACTAATCAAGGGACATGAGACAATCCACAAAGCAATTGAGTATGATCAAATTTGCAAGCCCACTTGGATATTGAGCATTTACCCATAAGAATAGGATTCTTTTCAATGAGTAGTTGTTGTAGGCGCAGCTTCGGAAAAGAGAATCTGACAAAGCTTTTCTTTTTCTTACCTTTTCTTACCTAGAGTCATTGAGTCATTATATACCTTATTCTATTATGGATCTTCCACGGTCTTTTTTCTTTCATTCTTGCTCGAGCCGGATGATGAAAAATTCTCATGTCCGGTTCCTTTGGGGGATGGATCCTAAAGAATTCGCCTATCCCAATAACAAAGAAACCTGACTTAAATGATCCTGTATTAAGAGCAAAATTAGCTAAAGGGATGGGACATAATTATTATGGGGAACCCGCGTGGCCCAACGATCTTTTATATATTTTTCCGGTAGTAATTCTAGGTACTATTGCATGTAATGTAGGTTTAGCGGTTCTCGAGCCGTCAATGATTGGTGAACCGGCGGATCCGTTTGCAACTCCTCTTGAAATATTACCCGAGTGGTACTTCTTTCCCGTGTTTCAAATACTCCGTACAGTACCCAACAAGTTATTGGGCGTTCTCTTAATGGTTTCTGTGCCAACGGGCTTATTGACAGTACCTTTTCTAGAGAATGTCAATAAATTCCAAAACCCATTTCGTCGCCCAGTAGCTACAACCGTTTTTTTAATCGGTACTGCAGTAGCTCTTTGGTTAGGTATTGGAGCAACATTACCCATTGAAAAATCCTTAACTTTAGGTCTTTTTTAGTAATTTTTCAGGTTGATTCATTCAACCGTGAAATACCGTGCATAGGTATCTAGGAAATAGTTACTTCCAAGTGAATCTTCCCTAGATACCTAAAATCTATTTTATTATGATCCATTTCGCAAAAATATAGATTGTTGTGCCAAAAATGCAAAATTGTTTTCTTTTTTTATTCTAACTCGAAAAGAAGAAGAGAAAAAAATTGCAATGGATTTAAAATGAGAACTTATTCTTAGGTAAATCAATTGGGAGATGCTTCTCTAGAGTGTCCCATATCTGTTTTCCATCTTCCATACGAAAACTTTCAATTCTCATAAGATCTTCTTCAGTCTTACTCAAAAGGTCCAATAGTGTATGTATATTGGCCCTTTTGAGACAATTATACGTTCTAGAAGGCAATTCTAATTGATCAATAAAAATACAATTCAATGGAATTCCTTTTTTGTTTTTCTTTAGATTAGTTAGTTTTTTTTGAAAGGTTAAAAGGGGTGGAGTAAACCTGTTTTTATTTTCTTCGAAACTAGTGCTCTCTTCCTCTGCGTGTAGAAAAGGAAGAAATAAATCAATCAAATTACGAGAAGCCTCATAAAGGGCTTCCTTAGGGGTTAAACTTCCATTCGTCCATATTTCTAGAAAAAGTATCTCGTGTTTTTCATTTCCATTCCCACAAGAAAAAATACTATAATTCACATTTCGAACAGGCATGGATACAGCATCTATTGGATAACTTCCGTCTTGAGGGTTCTTTCTGAGTTCCGTGTGATATCCGCGATCTCTCTTGATCTGTAACTCAATACGGAAGTCAATGGGTTCTGTCAAATTAGCTATAGGTTGTGCCATATCAACGATCTCTACGGAAGGCGGTAAGATGATATCTTGAGCAGTTATGCATCTAGGACCTTTGACACAAATTGATGCGTCTCTAACTCCATAGAGATTACTTCTCAATACAATTTCTTTCAAATTTAGTAAAATTTCTTGTACGGATTCTTCAATACCAGCTATTGTAGAATATTCGTGTGGCACACTCCCAAATTTTGCACGTGTGATACACGTTCCTTCTATTTCTCCAAGTAAAGCTCTTCGCAATGCAATACCGACGGTATCCGCTTGACCTTTTCTAAGCGGGGACAAAATGAAACGACCATAATAAAGACGCTTACTATCTACTCTTGATTCAACACACTTCCACTGTAGTGTTTGAGTGGATCCTGCTACCTCCTCTCGAACCATAATGGACTAGTATTATTATTTGATCATTGAATCGTTTATTTCTCTTGAAAGCGGTTTAATTCTTTTACAGGCGTCTTTTTTTAGGAGGTCGACATCCATTATGGGGCATAGGTGTTACATCGCGTATACAACTTAATCGTAGACCGCTTTTAGCAATGGCTCGTAATGCGGCATCTCTTCCACTACCAGCACCCTTTACCATAACTTCTGCTCGTTGCAAACCCACTGTACGAATAGCATCTACTGCTGTTCTTTGACCAGCATAGGGTGATGCTTTTCTTGAACTTTTGAATCCACAAGTACCCGCGGAGGACCAGAAAACCACCCGGCCTTGCGGGTCTGTAACAGTTATAATGGTATTGTTGAAACTAGCTTGAACATGAATAACTCCTTTTGTTATTCTACGTGCACTCTTCCGTAAACTAAAACGCGCATTCCTACGCAAACCAATACGCACTTTCCTACGTGAACCAATTTTTGGTATAGCTTTTGTCATATTTTATTGTCTCATAAATATGAGTTAGAAATAACAAAAAGAAAAAAAGATACAAAGATATCCGTTTCAGGGTAAAATATATCCTTTACTTTAATGATTTTTTTTGGAATTTGGACATTTCCGCGGGTACTTTTTTTACTTTTTAGAAAGATTACCCCTGTCTTTGTTTATGTTTCGGATTGGAACAAATGACTCTAATTCGTCCACGCCTACGGATTAGTCGACATTTTGTACAAATTTTACGAACAGAAGCTCTTATTTTCATATTTCCGTATTCCTTTCTTAAATTAAGAATCTAATATCTAATCTTTGGGAAAAAATGGGTCTCTTCGCTTGAATTGTGGAACTTTTTATTTATTACCCTAGAAAAAAAAAAGAAAAACCTAGTTCTTTGAATCTTCGGTATCCTTCGAGTCTTCGGTACGCTTCGAGTCTTCGGTACGCTTCGAATCCTTATGGGGAAGTCTATAAATTATACGGCCTTTGCTTGAATCATAACGGCTTACTTCAATTTTGACCCTATCCCCCATCAGTATTCGTATAGAACTAGACCGTATCTTTCCTGAAATATAGCCCAGGATGATCGTGTCATTCTCTAGGCGAACGCGGAACATTCCGTTGGGTAGGGCTTCTGTAACTAAACCTTCAAAAGTGACTTTTGCTTCTCTCCTATTTTTTTTTTCTGTCATATTTTTTTCTCCTATTTTTCAAATAAAAATAGAAAAATAGGAAGTTCGAGATAGAATTCGGATACTATAGGAGGAGCGATTACCATATATAACATAAGACTTCTCCTCCAATTCTGTTTAGTCGAGCTTCTCGATCTGTCATTATACCTCGAGAAGTAGAAAGAATAGCAATTCCCATTCCTCCCAAAACTTTAGGAATTCCTTGATAGTTGGCATAAATTCGTAAGCCGGGTCGGCTGATACGCTTTAAAAAGGTTCTAGTTCTATATATTCCTTTTCTAGTCTTTCTCTTTTGATGTCGCAAAGTTGAAACCAAGAAATATCTGTTACTATCCTGATGTTTCCGAACACTTTCAATAAAACCCTCCCGTAGAAGTATTTTAACAATGTTTTCGGTAATATTTGTAGATACTACTCGAACTGTTCCTTTTTTATTCATGTCTGCGTTTCTTATAGAGGTTAGTAAATCAGCAATAGTGTCCTTGCCCATAAGACTCTAATTCTAGGTTTCTCCTAATTTTTCTATAATCGACATGGTTTCTTTCTTTTTCTTTTTATTTTGGATTTTAAAGCATATACGTGAAACACAATCCACTAATTTATTCTTTGATCTATATCTTGCCTACTAGTATTTATAATACTTCTATTTATAATACTTCAGGAGCTAATGAAACTATTTTAGTAAAATTCAATTCTCTCAATTCCTCGGCGATCGCGCCAAAAACTCGAGTTCCTTTTGGATTTCCTTTTTGATCAATGATAACCGCTGCATTGTCATCATAGCGTATTATTATACCGTCTTCGCATTTGAACTCTTTACATGTACGTACAATTACAGCTCGAATTACTTCGGATCTTTCTAGAGGCATTTGGGGCACTGCGTCTTTGATTACAGCAACAATAACATCACCAATACGAGCATATCGCTGATTACTAGCAGCTCCTATGACTCGAATACACATCAATTTTCGAGCTCCACTGTTATCCGCTACATTTAAAAGGGTCTGAGGTTGAATCATATTATTTTGATTTCAATTTGTTTGTTATTTCAATGCAAAAGGATGAAAGAAATATTGTCTTTTTAGAAAGAAAAACCCGGTTTTTTATCGTCAATACTCCTTTTTTGGGGTTCTATGTCTCTAATCGAAGAAATTGACTTCGTATGGGCATTTTACTGGCAGCTATTTCCATAGCTGCTCTAGCTACAGTTTCGGATACTCCGCCCATTTCATAAAGTATTCGACCTGGTTTAACAATGGCTACCCAATATTCGGGGGACCCCTTTCCCGAGCCCATACGTGTTTCCGTGGGTCTTAGTGTAACTGGTTTGTCGGGAAATATACGTACCCATATTTTTCCACCACGGCGTGCATATCGTGTCATTGCTCTTCGTCCTGCTTCTATCTGTCTCGACGTGATCCAAGCAGGTTCAAGTGCTTGAAGAGCATATCTACCAAAACAAATACGATTGCCTCGGCAGGATTTTCCCTTCATTCTTCCTCTATGTTGTTTACGAAATCTGGTTCTTTTGGGGTTATAGTCGATGGTTCTTTCTTAGTTCCATCTCTACTGCAAAACTGGACATGAGAGTTTCTTCTCATCCAGCTCCTCGCGAATGAAATGAGAAAGCGTGCAAATCTCTCTAATTCCATAATATTTTAAAATATTACGGATAGATGCACATTAATAGATAAAATAATAGAAAAAGTTAAGTTTTTTTATTGAATCTTGAATTTTATGAATATTGAATATTCAATTTGCAAAAATAGAAAAATATATAGTCAAGAAAGAAGATCTAGAATATATCTAGATGTCTGTGTCTATTTATCTATATTCTATATTTATAGATAATAGATAATGGAATCTTTCTTAAAAAAAATCTCCTTATTTTGACTCTTATTGAATCGCGGTAAAGTATTCTAATTCAATAAGGATTTCGCCGGCGAATATTTACTCTTTCCTGTCTTATTTGTTAATTTATAACCAAATAAGGCAATTTTTTTGGTTTGTTCCGCCATCCCACCCAATGAAGTATTAGAATTCTTTTCAAAAAAATCCTATGCAGTCATAGGTTCTATCGTTCCCACTACTTCTCCTTTAATGGTTAGGTCTGAATCCCACAATGGAGCTTTCAAAAAATTTCTTTCCGAGTCAATTTTCTCAGTTTTTTTAACCCGAGCTGCTCTTTATTATTGCTTCAAATTTGTATTTCTTGTTTCAAGTTACGATTTCAAATTCTCTATTATTTTTTTATATTGATGCTTTATTACATTGCCTTTTATGATGTAACTCATAGACCATACATATTGGAATCCTATATCTTTCTTATTCCTCTTCTTTCTTTCTATCATCCCTCCTTTTATCCACATCCTTTAGTTTTGCTTCACAACCTAGAATCCGTTTTCTTTTTTAGAGAAAAAAGAAAAAATTGCAGTTGCTACAACTATATGATAGATCTACTCATTTATGATAGATGTATTTTTCATATAGTGACTGTTTCTTAGTTAGGATCTCGACAATACAAAGCAATAGGTTGGTTATTAGTTAATTTTTTATAATTACTAAATTTTTTTCTTTTTCTATTTATAGTAGGGTTCAGTCAATTTTTTTTTGAATCCCCATTTTCGACTCTAAAGAAAAAACTAACGAGTCACACACTAAGCATAGCAATTATATTAAAAGATTTATCAATTTTCATTAAATCTTATAGAAAGAGATAGAATTTCTTCTTTTTTTTAGGGATTTCAAGAAAAATAAGGCTCTTGTCATTTTTTATTCTATCACTGAACAAAATGGGAAGACAAGGCTAGTTATTCTTCGTCTACGAATATCCAAATTTTTACGCCTAATACTCCATAGATAGTTCGAATTGGATAACAGCAATAATCTATTTTAGCGCGAATTGTTTGGAGGGGAAGTCTACCCTTTTTGATGCATTCGGCACGTGCAATTTCTTTCCCTGCGAGACGCCCCGCAATTTTTACTTTGACTCCCCTTATATCCGCTTTTTTAGTTAATTCAATGGCTTTTTTCATTGCCTTTCGGAATGAAACTCTATTTTTTAATTGGAAAGCTATATATTCTGCAAGAATATTAGGTTCTCTATAAGGTTCTTTAACTTTTTCAATACCAATATTAAGTCTCTGGTTTACAGAATTAATTTCCTTTTGTAGATCTTTTTCTAATTCTTCGACTGTTCCTTTTTTCTTTAATAAATTTGGGAATCCAATATGGATTATGACGTGGATCGTATCGATTTCTTTTTGAATTTCTATATGTGTAATTACTTCGGAACTTGAGTCTGATTCTATTTTTCTATTCGAGCCTTTTTTCCTATTCTTTTGTATATAGTTCTTGATACAATTCCGTATTTTTTTATCTTCCTGTAGACCTTCAGAATAATTTTTTGGTTGTGCGAACCAAAAGGAATGGTGATTTTGGGTTGTACCAAGTCTGAAACCGAGTGGATTTATTTTTTGTCCCATATTTTTCTATTCTATTTTTTTACTGGGAATCGAAATCTTAGATGGATCTAAAGATTATTTAGATTTCTTTACTATATTTAGTACAATTGTTATATGACACATGGTTTTTTTTATGGGAGAACTACGTCCTCGAGCCCGAAGTCTGAATTTTTTCATAATAGTACTCCTACTGACTTCGGCTTTAGTAATGAATAAATTCGCTTTGTTGAAATCCCTATAATCAGTAGCATTTGCTGCTGCCGAATAAACTAACTTTAGGATGGGATAAGATGCTCGATAAGGCATGAGGTTCAGTATCATAACAGTTTCCTCGTAGTAACGCCAGCGAATCTCATCAAGAACTCTTTGTGCTTTGAAAACAGACATATGGATGCGTTTTTGTGCTTTGAAAACCCGTTCGAACTTAAGTAAACGATCGGTTGGAACTTTCCTTGCGAGTTTCCTTAGCCCACTCTTCTTCTTCTTTATCCTAGGGGTATACTTTACCAGTTTGAAACTTGTCATAAATAAGGTGATTCCCCGCCTACTTTGTTTTTTTTATTTTAAATCTTTCTATTCTGAATTCAGTTAACGACGAGATTTAGTATCTTTTCTTGTACTTTCATAACTCGTGAAATGCCGAGTAGGCACGAATTCCCCCAATTTGCGACCTACCATAGGATTTGTTATGTAAATAGGTATATGTTCCTTTCCATTATGAATCGCGATTGTATGGCCAACCATTGCGGGTAGAATGCTAGATGCCCGGGACCACGTTACTATTGTTTCTTTTTCCTCCTTCATATTGAACTTTTCGATTTTTGCCAATAAATGATGAGCTACAAAAGGATTCGTTTTTTTTCGTGTCACAGCTGATTACTCCTTTTTTTCTATTTTAAAGAGTGGCATTCTATGTCCAATATCTCGATCGAAGTATGGAGGTCAGAATAAATAGAATAATGATGAATGGAAAAAAGAGAAAAATCCATTAGCTGGATAAGGGGCGGATGTAGCCAAGTGGATCAAGGCAGTGGATTGTGAATCCACCATGCGCGGGTTCAATTCCCGTCGTTCGCCCATCGCATTATTGCAAATTCCAAAAATGCAATTTTCCATATTCCTAGTTACGTATTTACTTACGGCGACGAAGAATAAAACTATCACTATATTTTTTCCTTTTCCTAGTTCTTCTTCCAAGCGCAGGATAACCCCAAGGGGTTGTGGGTTTTTTTCTACCAATGGGGGCTTTCCCTTCACCGCCCCCGTGGGGGTGGTCCACAGGGTTCATAACTACCCCTCTTACTACGGGGCGTTTACCTAGCCAACACTTAGATCCGGCTCTACCCAAACTTTTTTGGTTCACCCCAACATTACCCACTTGTCCGACTGTTGCTAAGCAATTTTGGGATACCAAACGGACCTCCCCAGATGGTAATCTTAAAGTGGCCGATTTACCCTCTTTTGCAATCAGTTTCGCTACAGCACCTGCTGCTCTAGCTAATTGCCCACCCCTTCCACGTGTGATTTCTATGTTATGTATGGCCGTGCCTAAGGGCATATCGGTTGAAGTAGATTCTTCTTTTCTCTCAAAAAACCCCTTCCCAAACTGTACAAGCTTCTTCCAAAGCATACAGCTTTCTAGATGTATATGACGATCCCTAGACAGATGGATCTTATATGAATCGTATGATGAAGTACCACATGAGTGGATATATAGGAAAGGAATCCAAATCTGCCGAATCGCTCATGTTATGATCTTCTACATCCTAGGTCTCCGCGTTCCGTCATCTGGCTTATGTTCTTCATGCAGCATTCAGATCGAATGACTCTATGAAATTACGTCAATACTTCCACATATTATGGGTAACGTAGGAGACACCCCTATTTTCCCCGGGGGATCTTAATTACCACTGCTTAGCTTTCAATTCGCCTCTGACCATCAAATTAAATGTGAATAACCCGTCCTCCTCTCTTTGAAACAAGGGGCGCTTCCGGTTCTGTGCGTGCTTCAAACAATTTTGTCTTCTCCATATTACCATATCTCTAGAGTCAATAATTTTCTATGAGGAACTACTGAACTCAATCACTTGCTGCCGTTACTCAACAGTTTTCTGTTGAGGTCTATCCCGTAGAGGTAGTCAAATTGGATCAGTGATCGATTTCTAGGTTTCGTCGTAAACCTAATTGGTTACTTCCAATTACGTAAATCAATAGTTCAAACCGCACTCAAAGGTAGGGCATTTCCCATTGATATAGGAACTTTTGTACCAGAAACAATAGTATCTCCAATTATAGCCCCTCTGGGATGTAAAATATATCTCTTCTCACCATCCCCATAGTGTATGAGACAAATGTATGCATTTCGATTAGGGTCGTATTCTATGGTTACGATTCTACCAGATATGTCTTTTTGATTCCGTCGAAAATCGATTTTACGGTATAGGCGCTTATGACCTCCCCCTCTATGCCTTGCGGTAATGATTCCTCTGGAATTACGACCTTTACCACAACGGTGCCGTCCATGGATCAAATTATTTCGTGGATTGGATTTCACTTGCCTGTCTACGGTTCCCTTGCGTGTGCTCGGGATAGGTGTTTTGTATAAATGTTTCGCCGTATTATTAAGTATTCTCCTTTAGTTTTTTTCTCTATCTAGAAGTGGAATAGAATAACCCGGTTGAAGGGTAATGATCATACGTCTGTAATGCATTGTATGTCCCGGAATAGGTCCCATTCTTCTACCCTTTCTGGGTAGTCGATGGCTATTCACAGCTACTACCTTAACACCAAAAAAGAGTTCGACCCAATGCTTTATTTCTGTCTTAGTGAATCCCGATTCGACATTAAAAGTATATTGATTCTTTCCCAATAAACGAAGACTTTTTTCTGTAAATACTGCGTATTTGATTCCATCCATAAATCGACTTTCCCTCCTATGCTCTGAGTTCCAGTATCGATAAGAATTCGAGTTCTTATTGTTCTTATGTTATGGTATGAATATACCATACCAATTCGTTATGTATGGATGATGGATGAGATTCCATGGATAGAGAGCCCGTTCCAATAGACTTATGGAACGTTCTCGTTCGTGTGCATCCAGCAGGAATTGAACCCGCAAATTTACCAATTATGAGTTGGGCGCTTTAACCATTCAGCCATGGATGCTTAACAGGGATCATCGTACATCGTAAATAACCAATTTTCATATAGAAAGACATATCATAGAAAAATGAAATCGAAAATATTCGGAGATGGCAAATATTCGGAGATGACTATGAAAACACCTCTCTGGATCCTCGAATTGAAAGAGAGATTGAGAGGGATCAAGAATCCTAATTCTCGCTATTTGGAATGGATCCAATTCTATTGAGTCTGACTCATAGTGATCATTTCTCTTTAGCAAAGAATGACCTTGGTTATCAAAGGATTGAACAACCGGGATCCATTTACTTATGATACCTAGTTGACATTGATAACAAGGATCTAATGAATTATGAGTTTAATAGATCCTCTTTAGCAGAAAGACGTATATTCCTTGCTCATTATCAGACAATCACTTATTCCCAAACCTCGTGTGGGGCTAATACGTATAGCACGGGATTGCATTCCCTACAGCTCGCATGTTCACAAGCAAGGTCTTTAACCCAGTTCTTTTCTTGTAGGCCCACAAGACGACAAGTGGATTGAATATCCTTTGCTTTCGTCACCGGTGCTATTGAATCCGCATTTAGAAGAAAGAGCTCCGGGACTGAATTGCTGTGAGTGGGGCTTGCCCATTAATTAGATCACCTGAGTAAGCCAAGAAAGACGAAAGCGATGGATGTATGTGACAAAGAGAACTTATGAACATGAAAGCTAGCCATCGCCGAAGGAGAAGATCCCGCCCGATGACTCCGCCGGTTAATGGTTAATAGAAAACATCTTTTCCTACTTCCTCCCTAGGGTCTGCTAGCTAGAAGTGGCAGTGACTACTTTAGGTGAGGTAGCTCTTTCTTTAGAGCCATCGAGTCCGTGCTCTTTAACGATTGTAGTTTTGTAGCTAGCCTTTTTAACGAAGCGTGGCCCCTTAACCTTTCGATGAAGCTAAAGGTGTCAGAGTTACCACAGACAGGGATAACTGGCTTATGGCAGCCTTCATAGCGACCTTGCTTTTGATCCTTCTTCGATTCCGGTTGAAGCGGATTCGGCATCTAATGGTGAGGCCTATGATGTGCCGAAAAGAGTGACGGGGAATACCACGATGAAAATGACTTGACGAATGCCAGAAAGAAATGTCCCGAGGGCCAACATGCCATAAACGAGTGAAAAAAGCATGAAATTCACCTGATAGATGAAAACTAAAAATTGCTAGACAGAATGAATAGTACAAGTTTCTTTACAAATCAAAGTCGTAGAGAAAGACGGTAGAAGTGCCAGGATGCGTTAAGGCGCTAAACATATGGTCGTAGATAAAGAAAGGAGTGGATGGAGAGGAGTTACAGTCGAGTCGCTAGCCAGGAAGCACTTTTCCCTACCAAATTCTATCTATCCCTGCCTGCTTCTTCCATTCGCGGAGCTCCTCTGGTAAATCATGATGTGCGCATGCCGGCTACTCAGCTTTAGTAGTGCGTTAACTAGCAGTCCACTACTGATTAAGGATTTGGTACTGACACCTGTCTTACTAACTATAAGCCTTTGGAAAATAATTATTGGATAGGGTAGACTCCTTAAGTTTACAACTTTCTCAAAGACCGGCCAGGAAGAATAATAGCCTAGAGGTTGACCCGATGGACTGACGTTTTGGTTGGTGACTCGCAAGGTTCTGGAAAATGAAAGGAAGGTTTTTTCATTTAATAACACCACGACTGAGCCAACCGATCGCCAAACAGCGAGCATTGATCCGCGTCCACCGGCAAAGAGTCGGTAGCAGCTTTCAGATCTTTTGAGCCGGTAGAATTAATGTGTTAATCAACCATCTTCAACCTATCGCTCTTTGATCAGTAGGTTCTACTGGGGAATCGTAACCATCCTCCACAATTTAGGTTTGGTCGCCGAACCATAGAGAACCTGCCTCACGAAGATCTTCGGCAGGGAATAAAGTGAGCAAAGCAGTGGCATCAAGCGGTAAGGTATGATACACTGTAAGCTTGCGAGACTGCCTAGAGCGGTCGACACCTGCAGCTTCCCTTAAGGGCCATCGGTCTTCAATCGCTTGTTCAATCAAAATGCCTGTAACGGATCGATCTTTCAAGGCTTGGCTAGCGAAGTGAAGTAGCCATGGTAAATAAATAAGGAAATAGGCGCACGAAACGAAGTGAATCATTGATTTTAAGTTAAAGTAAGGGCGGAGCTTTCTCTTTCGGTTGAAGGACTAAATTCTATTTAATATGAAGCCTGAATTTCCAAAATTATTTAGTAATATCCCGCCTGGTCTCAACTCCCACAAGCGGTCTTAATTGGTCGTTCCATCGATCGTGTACTGTCCCAAAGGGTCCTCCTTCAATCGATCGAAATCGGGTTTGTCTTTCTTGTTAACGAGAAGTCCTTGGTCACACTCGGTCGAGCTGGTAAGGGATGGCTGGAAGAGGTCGAGCTGTCCTCTGTCTCTATCAGTCGTTTCTATGACAATCTTTCTTTAAGCAGAAAGCATGTTCAAGCTCGATGATTAAGGTACTAGGGGCTCACAACACTATCGAGAAATGGCTTTCGGCTCTTGAAAGTACTTTTGCTTTCCTTTTCACTAAGCCTTCCCGCTCTACTGGAAACTATCCTATATCAGAGGGTCTCGTAATCAACTGGATTATTTTTGACTTGATCAATCGGAAGGCGGAGGTAAACTCCCCAACTCGATCAATGGGTGCTCATTGGTCTTCTTGAAACTCCCCAACAGCCGTAGCTGTCGATTGGGGGAGCCTCGAGCATCCAGTATATGACATTAAGGAGTATTCCCCAATGGAGTAGTCGAAAAATCAAACTAGCATGTAAGCGAAGCAAGAAAAAGGCTTTCTATTTTTCTTTTCCAGATCATTTTTCCTAAATCTGATACATAGCGGTCGGACCAACTCAACTAGAAGAGTCAGTCTTTTACTTAAGGTATGGCTGTGAGAAAGAATACCGATCCGATCAAGATGACCAATAAATCTGGATGACCGAGAAATCCAATGCCATTGTTCTAAAGAAAATCGACCTAGAATGCATTTTTTTTAGTCCGGAACATGGAAC